TTCCTGAAAATATTCTATCTATCTCCTAGACGCTGTAGAGAATTGAGAATTTTCATGTCTTTCAATTCTCGTACTCGTAATTGGAAAGTTACGGAAGGAGATCCATCATTTTGCAATGAAAACAACATAAAAAACTCTGGACAATTTCGAAATCAGACCAAGCGTCTTAATACATATGCAAAAAAATTCATTATTGGCCCACCATTGATTACAAGATTTAGCTTTTATGAATCGCTATTGCTTTGATACGAATAATGGCAGTCGTTTCAGTATGTTAAGGATACAGATGTATCCACAATTCATTTAGAGTTACTTAATAGCCTATTTCTTATACTATATCTCTCTCCCGTGAAATTCTCGAGCCGAAAGATGGATGCATATGCTGTGTTTCATTTTGCTAAATGATATCAATTAAATGGTGTATCAATTCTATAAATTGGATATAGCAATAAATAAATCAGCAAAATTCTTTTATTTTAGATAGAAGAAACATTTCTTCTATCTAAAATAAAAGAATGTACCCTTCTATCCAAATCCAATTTGCATCGATAAAATAAATCCAAATTATAGATTCCAGCAGTAGATGAATAATTGCAAATTTTTGTGTGTACGAGATTCGAATAACTTCAAAATAACTGACATAATTTTTTATTTTTCCTGATCAGAAAAATACATGAAAAAGAAAGGAGGTAGAAAAATTTTTTGATTTATGGTTAAAGAAGAAAAACAAGAAAACAGGGGTTCTGTTGAATTTCAAGTATTCAGTTTCACCAATAAGATACGGAGACTTGCTTCACATTTGGAATTACACAAAAAAGATTTTTCATCGGAAAGAGGTCTACGAAGACTTTTGGGAAAACGTCAACGTTTGCTGGCTTATTTGGCAAAGAAAAATAGAGTACGTTATAAGAAATTAATAAGTCAGTTGGATATTCGGGAGAAGTAATTTAATCGTTCGAATTTTTTGCTTATTTTATTAGTAGTCTTATAGTAGTCTTAGATTTTGCATTTTGATGAGCCTCGTTTTGAGGAATTCATGGAATAATGAATTAAGGAAGAAAAAAGAATAAGAACAAGGAGACATAACATAAAAAAAAGAATAGATAAGACGATATTCGCCCTCCCCCCACATATTTAACCTCTTCTCCTATACAAAAACCAGCAAGACCTACTCCATTGATAATTCCATCAATAACACCTTTATCAAAAAAATGCGTTAGTTCGGCAAATCCTCTTATACCCAGGATAAAGAACCTAGTATACAAAACATCTATATAACCGCGATTATATGACCAGCTGTATACCTTTTTTTTTACTTGATCCAAAAAGTTCTTTTTGGGATTCCCTTTTACAAGGGAATTTTTAAAATTCAAATTCTGAAAAAAAGAATAAGCGGACCCATAGCATATATATGCTATGAATAGACCAAAAATAGCTAAACTTACAGAAGAAATTGCATTAGTGAGAAATTCATATGAATTTATAGAAGTTTCCTGGAAAAAGCTTATTGAAGGGGTTAACCACTTTGATAATATGGTTAACTCCGATGTTCCATTATCCATTACTCCATTATCAAAATGGATTCCTATGGATCCAATGAACAAAGTAAAAAGCAGTAATATAAGAAGAGGAAATAGCATAGTATTTCCAGTTTCGCGAGGATAGACAAACGTATTTTTAGCTCCAAAAGAAGTACTAAAGAATCCTATTCTATTTCTTGTATTACCAGGAATTTGGGGTATATTTTGGGAAAAAAAAGAAACTCCACTCTTCATTGTTGATAAAACAAAATCTTTATTGACTCCTTTGGGTATGCTTTTTCCCCATAAAGATATTGAATGTAACGAACCTTCTTTAGTACTACTGTAATTTTGAAAATGAACACGCAAATACCCATCAAAAGTAAGTAAATATATTCGAAACATATAAAATGCAGTTAATCCTGCAGTAAAAGAAGCTATTATTCCAAAAAAAGGTGAATATAACCAACTATTACTAAGGATTTCATCTTTGGACCAGAAGCAAGCAAGAGGTGGAATACCACAAAGAGAAAGTGTACCCAATAAAAAAGTAGTTCTTGTAATAGGAACATATTTTTTTAAACCACCCATAAGAACCATATTTTGACTTTTATCTGGTGAATATCCAACAAGAGGTTCCATTGAATGAATAATGGATCCGGATCCCAAGAACAATAAAGCTTTCGAATAAGCATGAGTGATCAAATGGAATAAAGCTGCTTGATAAGAACCTATACCTAGAGCTAACATCATATAACCCAATTGAGACATTGTAGAATAGGCTAAGCTTCTTTTAATATCTCTCTGAGCAAGAGCTAAAGTCGCTCCTAAGAAAAGTGTTATTGTACCTACTAAGGAAATGAAACTCATTATGAAAGGTATGGATATGAAAAGAGGAAGAAGTCGAGCTAGAAGAAAAATCCCCGCAGCAACCATAGTTGCTGCGTGTATAAGAGCCGAAATGGGAGTGGGTCCTTCCATAGCATCGGGTAACCATACGTGAAGAGGGAATTGTGCAGATTTTGCAACTGCACCAAGAAATAATAAAAAAGCACACAAAATAGTAAGTAATGAATTAATCCCATTATTAGGAATCCAGTTATTAGCTATTTTGAACAAATCCCGAAACTCTAAACTACCTGTTATCCAAAAAAAACCTAAAATTCCTAATAACAAACCAAAATCCCCTACACGATTAGTTACAAAAGCTTTTTGACAAGCACTCGCTGCAATTGGTCGTGTAAACCAAAAGCCTATCAATAAATAGGAACACATTCCCACAAGTTCCCAAAAAAAATAAATTTGTATCAAATTGGAACTAGTAACCAATCCCAACATGGAAGTATTAAAAAAACTTATATAAATGAAAAATCTCAAATATCCCTCATCGTGAGACATATAATCGTCACTATAAATAAGAACCAAGATTCCTACAGTAGTAATTAGTATTAACATAATAGAAGTAAGGGGGTCGATCAAGTATCCAAATTCTAAGGAAAAATCATTATTGATGGTCCAAGACCATAAATATTGATAGATAGAACTCCCTTCTATTTGTTGAATAGACAGGTGAACCGAGAATACCAGAGCTATACTTAAGAGTAAAACACTAGGAAAAGCCCATATGCGACGAAGATTTTTTGTTGCTGTCGGAATAAGAAAAAGCCCCAACCCCATTGACATAATAACTGGAAGTGGGAGAAGAGGGATTACCCAGGCATATTGATATGTATGTTCCATAAGAAAAGAAATAGCAATTTTTAGTTGAAATTTATAGTTCTTTTTTTCTATAAAATTGTTTCCGATTCACCAAACCTATTCTTATTTCTTTCTGAAGGAATTAAAAAACAAAATAAGAATAAGAAAAAATACTGGAATTCTGATTTTTTCCAAATTTGTCTCATTGAAATATTCAAAAATTCAGAATGGGTTTAGTTGCTTAAATTAAAAAAGTTAATCAAAGAATTTCGTTATTTAGTTATTAGAAAAAAAAAAAGATATTTATTAAAATACAAAAAAAGATTGAATCAGTTTACTTTCTATTCCTATTCTTTTTTTTATTTCTTTCTGTTAAAATGAAATAGCTCTCTTATTTCGTAACTGATTGATTGAATTTCAACTATACTATATTTAAATTTATGGGAAATTCTCGAATATTCTTTACTTCATATAAAATGGAAATCCTAATGACTAGAATTATCTAAGTTTTAGAAGAATGTCTTGTTTAAGAGACTAATTATTTTTTTATTTTGATATTTTTACTGGAATTCCATTCTTGAATATCTTCTCAACTTAATTAACTATTTGAATTTTACCTTCGTTTTCTCTCCCCATATTATATGAGGGCTTATCCCCCATACCTTAGATTTATATATGGAGTATATTTGATATATAAATTGATTTAAATAGAAAACCTTTGTATATAATATATCTTTGTATATATTGTATATTATTAAAACAAAGTCTAAAATATATATGAAAAATACGCGAAAAACTCTTGTCTTATCCACATTAGACAAAATGAAGTAAAAAATAATTTCGAATTTCATTATCTTTCAGTATCTAAGTATAAATACTAAGAAAAAACAGAAAGAAGGATTGATTTGCGGCAATAGATGTCTTTCACATACAATTAGAAAAAATGAATTTCTCTTTTGAATGGCAGTTCCAAAAAAACGTACTTCGATGTCAAAAAAGCGTATTCGTAAAAATATTTGGAAGAAAAAAACTTATTTTTCCATAGTACAATCTTATTCCTTAGCAAAATCAAGATCATTTTGGAGCGGCAACGAGCAGCCAAAACCAAAAGGTTTTTCTGGGTAACAAACAAATAATCAGGTTTTGGAATAATCTGAATTGACCGATCTCAAAGAAATTCCAATTATTTAATATTTATGAATAATTTGGATTAATTAATGAATGTACTTTTATGTGTCGAATTCCTGGGTACAATATTCTTAGAACTAATCCCTCTGTTATTCTGTTATATAGAACAAAAGTTTTGGTATATTGTGTCCTCAGTATTCTTTTTTCCTATCAAAGAACTTTTGATAATGGAATCCTCCTATTTTTTTATGAGGATTCCATTATCAAAAGTAGAGTATTCTTGCAATAGGATTTCTAATTTCTACCTATCTTATCCAAAATTCACAATAAAATCGGTTTAGGGCTGGTAAATCATATTAATAAGAGCGTAAAGGCTTTGACTCTAGAAACTTTTCAAAATTGTATTTAATGATGAAATTCTAATTTTCCTAAATTCTATGGATTCTCCCAATCTCGACGATTCGAGAGAAAATAACTATTATTCTTTTAAGTTAACTAGTATTTCAAGTTAGCCGCCATGGTGAAATTGGTAGACACGCTGCTCTTAGGAAGCAGTGCTCAAGCATCTCGGTTCGAGTCCGAGTGGCGGCATTCTCGAAAAAGAATACAATAGATTAGAAAATGGATTCAATTCGAAATTTCCAATTTTGTAATGGGACCTTCTCCTTATGCTATTTGCAACTTTAGAACATATACTAACTCATATCTCTTTCTCAACTATTTCAATTGTGATTACGATTCATTTGATAACCTTATTAGTTCGTGAACTTAGGGGATTACGTGATTCGTCAGAAAAAGGAATGATAGCTACTTTTTTCTCTATAACAGGATTCTTAGTTTCTCGTTGGATTTCTTCGGGACATTTTCCATTAAGTAATTTATATGAGTCATTGATCTTCCTTTCATGGGCTCTGTATATTCTTCATACTATTCCTAAGATACAGAACTCTAAAAATGATTTAAGCGCAATAACTACGCCGAGTACTATTTTAACGCAAGGCTTTGCTACGTCAGGTCTTTTAACTGAAATGCATCAATCTACAATACTAGTACCTGCTCTCCAATCTCAGTGGTTAATGATGCATGTCAGTATGATGTTACTAAGCTATGCAACTCTTTTGTGCGGATCCTTATTATCCGCCGCTCTTCTAATTATTAGATTTCGAAAGAATTTCTATTTCTTTTCTAAAAAGAAAAAAATAAAATTACTTAAAACATTTTTATTTAGTGAGATTGAATATTTCTATGCAAAAAGAAGTGCCTTAAAAAACACTTCTTTTCCTTCATTTCCAAATTATTACAAATATCAATTAACTGAGCGTTTGGATTCTTGGAGTTATCGTGTTATTAGTCTAGGGTTTACCCTTTTAACCATAGGTATTCTTTGTGGAGCAGTATGGGCTAATGAGGCGTGGGGATCCTATTGGAATTGGGATCCTAAGGAAACTTGGGCATTTATTACCTGGACCATATTTGCAATTTATTTACATAGTAGAACAAATCCAAACTGGAAGGGTACGAATTCTGCATTTGTAGCTTCGATAGGATTTCTTATAATTTGGGTCTGCTATTTTGGTATCAATCTTTTAGGAATAGGTTTACATAGTTATGGTTCATTTACATTACCATCTAAATAATTACATAACATAAAACATTCATAAAATGAAGGTTTTTTCCCATTTTTGTTTGATTTGAGAACCCCTTTGAAAAGACGTTCAAAGGGGTTCCCAAAAATTCAAAATAGATCTAATTAGACTTTTTGACTTTTTTCGGAATTTTTTGGTTTTTCCATTATGAAATATAGAGCGGACTAGTTAAAAAAAGAAAATCCTATTTAGGATAATAATTGGATAAGAGAGCCTCTACCCTGTCAACGGATAGCGAGAGAACAAAATCTGGATAAATACCAATTCCTATTACTGGTAAAAAGATACAGATTAAAAGAAAGAGTTCTCGTGGTCCAGAATCCACAAAATTTGCGTTTGGAACATGAAATAACTTGTATCCATAGAACATCTGGCGTAACATAGATAATAAATAAATAGGAGTTAATATCATTCCAATTCCCATTACAAAAGTAATTAGCATTTTTGGCATTAACATAAATTTTGGACTAGTAATTAGTCCAAAAAATACTACTAATTCTGCAACAAAACCGCTCATTCCTGGTAAGGCAAGAGAAGCCATTGAAAAGCTACTAAACATAGTAAACATTTTTGGCATTGGTATAGATATCCCTCCCAGTTCTTCGAGATAAACAAGACGCATTCTATCACAAGCCGTTCCTGCCAAGAAAAACAGTGTAGCACCGATAAATCCATGGGATAATATTTGTAAAATAGCTCCATTTAGTCCAATGTTGGTTATGGAACCAATTCCTATAATTATGAAACCCATGTGAGATACGGAGGAGTAGGCTATTCTTTTTTTGAAATTCCGTTGACCAAGAGAAGTTGAAGCTGCATAGATTATTTGCACCGCTCCTATTATTACCAACCAGGGGGAAAATAGATAATGAGCATGAGGTAACAATTCCATATTGATCCGAATCAATCCATATGCTCCCATCTTTAATAGGATTCCCGCTAAAAGCATACATGTACTGTAATGTGCTTCCCCGTGGGTATCTGGTAACCACGTATGTAGAGGTATAATCGGCAATTTGACAGCATAAGCAATAAGGAAGCCAAAATAAAGTAGTATTTCTAATGTTGCAGGGTATGATTGATTAATCAATCGTTCCAAGTCTAATGTTGGTTCGTTGGAACCATATAAGCCCATACCTAGAACTCCGATTAAGAAAAAAATGGAACCGCCTGCAGTATACAAAATAAACTTGGTAGCTGAATATAGACGCCTTTTTCCCCCCCACATGGATAAAAGTAAGTAAACAGGAATTAATTCTAACTCCCACATGATAAAAAAAAGTAAAAGGTCTCGTGAAGAAAATAATCCTATTTGACCGCTATACATTGCTAGCATCAGGAAATAGAATAATCGCGAATTCCGGGTAATTGGCCAAGCCGCTAAAGTAGCTAAAGTAGTGATAAATCCTGTCAATAAAATAGATCCTAATGAAAGTCCATCGATTCCCAATCTCCAGTGGAAATCAAAAACATCTATCCATTTAGAATCCTCCCTTAATTGCATTAAGGGATCCTCTAATTGGAAATGATAACAGAATGCATAAGTCATTAGAAGGAATTCTAATAAACAAATAGATATAGTATACCACCTAACGATTTTGTTTCCTTTATGGGGTAAAAGGAAAATTAATGAACCTGCAAATATCGGCAAAACAACAAGTATTGTTAACCAAGGAAAATAACTCATGATAAAGTAATAAAGACAAGATACGTTTTGACCAGAAAAGCCCATGCTCGATTATTTTGAGCACAGGCTTCTTCGGTAAAGAGGAATCAGACGATTCAAGTGGAGTTTTTTGTAACGTATCAATAAGATAGAGCCATGCTGCGGGTTGTTTCAGGCCCTAAATAAACGCGGACACTTAAAAAATCTGTTGGGCAGGCGGATTCGCATCTCTTACAACCTACACAATCTTCGGTTCTCGGCGCAGAAGCAATTTGCTTGGCTTTACATCCATCCCAAGGTATCATTTCTAATACATCTGTTGGACAAGCTCGTACACATTGAGTGCATCCTATACATGTATCATAAATTTTTACAGAATGTGACATTGGATCTAGAAATTTTCCTTTTTAACATAACAATTTTCGATCTGGTAAAAATGAAATTAGTACTATATAAGTTATATGTATTGTAGACACCAGACGAAGCAATGGTTTATCCAAACTTTAATAAATAATGCAATATATTTCTTAATCTGTTTGTGAGAAAGCGTGAAAAGAGCCAAGAGACTTGAATTTAAGGCTTCAACAGTCATAATTATACGAATTCTACATACTAATTCGAATTAGCCAATAAATTAGCTATTATCTTTGCAATATAAATTATTGCAATTTGAATATTGCAATATCAATGAATTGCTAAAATGCAAAATTCAATAAGTAAAAAAGAATACTCTCAAATAACCTACTTCAAAAATGGGTATTCTCAAATAAAAATAAGAAAAGAAGACTCGAATTTTATTAATCTTAATGTTCCATATTATTATATATGCGCCTTTGTTTAGAGAATTCTCTGTCTAATTATTTAAAAAATTAGATTGATTGATACGAGTTGATTTCCTGTTACGATGGATGGAAGAAAGAATGGATAGTCCAATAGCTGCTTCAGCCGCCGCAAGGGCTATAACAAAAATTGCGAAAATGTCTCCTTTTAATTGGCGACTGTCAAATAGAGCAGAAAATGTTACGAGATTTAGATTAATTGAATTCAGTATAAGTTCAAGACATATTAGAGCTCTAACCATGTTTCGGCTTGTAATCAATCCATAGATACCAATCGAAAATAAATAGACACTCAAAAAAAGTACATGCTCAAACATCATTAACTAACTCCTTATCAATCTCGATTCATTTCAATATGAGGACAAGAATTGAACCGATTCAATTAATTAGAATAGAACAATTACGCAACAAAAGAGAAAAGAAAGTATTTGTTGTGTTGACAGTAGATGGATTTTACTAAATCAAAATTGTTTTATTCTTTAGTTATTTTTTTAGATTTGAAATTCTAAGAATTTATTATTGTCTAGCCATAGTAATTGCACCTATTAAAGAAACTAGAAGAATTAGGGAAATGAGTTCAAACGGAAGATAAAAATCGGTTGCTAAATGAATCCCAATTTGTTGAACGTTATTTATGAGACCCTGTTCTACTATTTGGTTTGATCTTGTAGTCCAAAGAATTCCATACCATGACGTATCTGGGATAGTAGTCATTAGTGAAAAAGGAATAGTTATAGAAACGAGTGAAGTAAACCCATCTCCAATAGTCCAATAATTCTTATCTTTAGACCATTCTGAGCCATTTACAAACATTACAGCAAATATGATCAAAACATTTATGGCTCCCACATAAATAAGAAGTTGTGCGACAGCTACAAAGTAGGAATTCAATAAAAAATAGAATAAGGATATACAAACAAGAACTAATCCCAGCGAAAAGGCAGAATAAATTGGGTTGGTAAGTAATACTACTCCTAGACCCCCTAGTAGAAGAACAAATCCCCCAAATAGCACAAGAATCTCATGTATTGGTCCAGGTAAATCCATTATGGATAAGAAGAAATTAATAGTATAAAATTTTTCATGAACTGATTAAAACTAAAAGATTCAAGGAAAGAAAAAGGGATTAGGATATTTATATAAAAATTGTATAGTTAGAAATCACATCACGAAAATCTACTCTCATTTTAAATCATGAATAATTCGTAATAAGCAGTAGTTATTCATTTTTCTTTATAGTTAATAAAAAACTATTGGATTTTTCTAACAAAAAAATCCTAGTACCTAGTAATCAGTAATCGTTCTTGAATTCCAAGATTTTTCTTCGTCTATTTTACTTTGAGGCGAATTCCTAATTGTTTGAATTGTGTAATCTCCCATTATGGAGACTGGTAACCGACTCAAAGCAATTTGATTGTAATTCAATTCATGACGATCATAAGTAGAAAGTTCATATTCTTCAGTCATTGATAAACAGTTTGTCGGACAATATTCAACACAGTTACCACAAAATATACAAACTCCGAAATCAATACTATAATTAAGCAATTGTTTCTTTTTAATATCCTTTTCAAATCTCCAATCCACAAGGGGTAGATCTATTGGGCATACACGAACACATACTTCACAAGCAATACATTTATCAAATTCAAAGTGTATTCGCCCGCGGAAACGCTCTGATGTAATGGATTTTTCATAAGGGTAGTGAATCGTTATAGGTAAACGATTTGTGTGGGATAAGGTAATTATGAAACCTTGACCAATGTATCTTGCGGCACGTATTGTTTGTTGACCATAACTAATGAACCCAGTTATCATAGGGAACATATTCTAAATATCTATGAAAAAGGTATGTTTCTTTCTCTTGTTTGAGAAAACTTTTGTGTTGAAGATATTCTTACTGTTATTGTATTATCTTATTTATAGTGAAACTAGTTGGGAAGAAGTTGTTAATAAGAGATTACCCAGAGAAATAGGTAAAAGAAATTTCCATCCAAGATTTAATAACTGATCCATTCTCATCCGGGGTAAAGTCCATCTTATTGTGATAGAAATGAAGAGAAATAAAAAAGCTTTAGTTAATGTAATAAGGATACTCATTATTATTTCCAAAATTCCCACAATTTTATTCATTTGGAAAAATCCAAAAAAGGATATATAGGGAATAGAAAAATTCCACCCGCCTAAGTAGAGAACAGTTACAAATAAAGAAGAAACTAATAAATTTAGGTAAGAGGCAAGATAAAATAAACCATATTTAATACCGGAATATTCGGTTTGATAACCCGCTACTAATTCTTCCTCTGCTTCTGGTAAATCAAAGGGTAATCTTTCGCATTCTGCCAAAGAAGAAATTAGAAAAACTAGAAAACCTATAGGCTGGCGCCAAAGATTCCATCCAAAAAAACCATATTTTGACTGTGCTTCAACTATATCAACCGTACTTGAACTGTTAGATAATCATAGTCGATGATAACATCACAGTTCCCACCGCTATTCCAAAACCGTACATGAAACCTTAGCTTCATACGGCTCCTCTATGATCAGAAAAAAGGATTATTTCTTTTCTATCTTATCCCCCCGGCGTAGATAGAATTAGGTAAGATAAAATTGATTGGAAAGTCCTAAATTAGACCAAAGCAATTCCGTCTGCTAAAATAATAAAAAAGCGCTTCCGAATTGATCTTATCCTTTATATAATAAAATGACAGTTTTTTCTTGTTCAGTAATAACTTAATATTGGAATAAAACACTCGTTATAGCAATTAATAAATGAAAAGAATTGGATATTAGTTCATGACGAATTCAATTCTGTATGAATATAGATAAAAGAAAGAATAAATAATTTTTTTTTTGTTTTTTGTATTGCATTCCATATCTTTTGTCCTATTCTTCTTTCCCGGGGAAGGGGATAGTTAAAAAGAAAAAACAAATAAAGGGTTAATTCGTTCTTGATAGCTATTTCCTTAACAAGTGAATGGGAATATACTCTGGATCGGAATCCGAAGAAAGTACTACTTGATCATTTCCACCAATTTCAAGTCCTTATTATGATTCCTTTTATGAGGAAAAATGTCTAATGATTTAGATTCTCTCATTACTAATCCTTCATGTACTTTAGTGTTCCTAACCCCTCACTAACTTTTTATGGATTCTTTTATATGGTTATAAGTTCTAGTAATAACTAAAAATATTCTAGTAATGAAATTCCATATCGCGAATCCTTTATTCTTGCCCGCTTCAAGATATGATGATTAATCAAACAATCTCAATCTTGGGGTAAAGAGTTTACACTGCTTATGTTTACTTCAACTTTTTCTTGTACGTAGGAAATGAGATTATTTATTTTTACTACAAATTAATAAGCTGTTTTGTTTCACTCATATAGCTATCTAGTTTAACTTACCGACCTGAATACAGAATAAGAAAAGGAAAATAAGTATTCAATGGATTTTAGAGGAAAAGCTCCTTTTTTAACGAATCACACGTAGAGATATTGCTAGCACACAAAAAGTTAATGGTATTTCATAACTAATAGATTGAGCAGCTGCTCGTAGACCACCTGAAAAAGAATATTTATTATTTGAGCTATATCCTGCCATAAGAAGACCAATAGGAGCAACACTTGAAATGGCAATCCATAAAAAAACACCAATACTAAGATCAGCTAAAACAAAATGATATCCAAAAGGGATAACTAAAAAACTTAATAAAACGGATATGACTGCTATAGAGGGTCCAATGCTAAATAAAGGAATCTCTCCTCGGGATGGGAGGATATCCTCTTTAAAAATCAGCTTAGTTCCATCTGCTATAGCTTGAAGCAGTCCTAGGGGGCCGGCATATTCAGGACCAATACGTTGTTGTATCGATGCGGATATTTCTCTTTCTAACCACACAATTACAAGTACTTCTATTGTGATTCCCAGTAGGAGGGTCAAAATAGGTAGAATCCATATCAGTCCATAGACTTCTTTTAATAATTCCGATTTCGAAAAAGAATTGATAGTTTCTACCTCTACCCTATCTATTATCATTTCAACGATCAACTTCCCCCATAATGATATCTATACTACCTAATATCGTCATGATATCAGCCAATTTCATTTTTTTAACTAGCTGAGGAAGAATTTGTAAATTAATAAAACCAGGTGGACGAATTTTCCATCTCCAGGGGAAAAGACTGTCATCTCCTACCAGATAAATTCCTAATTCACCTTTAGGAGCTTCTACTCTTACATAAAGCTCTTGCTTTGATAATTCAAAATTTGGGGAAGGTTTTTTCCCAAGAAATCTATATTCAAAATCATTCCATTCCGAATTCTTTGCTTTTTTAAAGCGTCGGGCTTCTAAATTCTCATAAGGGCCTCCAGGAATTTTCTCTATAGCCTGTTGAATAATTTTGATGGATTCCTTCATTTCACCAATTCGTACTAAATAGCGAGCTAGCGAATCTCCTTCTTTTTGCCATTGGACTCTCCAATCGAATTGATTGTAAGACTCATAAGGATCAATTTTACGAAGATCCCATTGTATTCCAGAAGCTCGTAACATTGGTCCCGATAAGCCCCAATTTACAGCTTCTTCTCCGCTAATAAAACCTACTCCTTCAACTCGTTCTAAAAAAATAGGATTCTGTGTAATAAGTTGTTGATATTCAACAACTCCTCGTAAAAAATAATCACAGAAATCTAAACATTTATCCATCCATCCATAAGGTAGATCGGCAGCTACTCCTCCAATGCGAAAGTAATTATGCATCATTCGCATACCTGTAGCAGCTTCAAATAGATCATATATCAATTCTCTCTCTCTAAAAATGTAGAAAAAAGGAGTCTGTGCGCCGAGATCCGCCATAAAAGGCCCAAGCCATAACAAGTGAGAAGCTATACGGCTCAATTCTAACATAATTACCCGAATATAGCTGGCTCTTTGAGGTATTTGAATATTCTCTAAGAATTCTGGTGCATTTACCGTTATTGCTTCTGTAAACATAGTAGCTAAATAATCCCACCGTGTTACATAAGGCAAGTATTGTATGATAGTTCTGTTTTCTGCGATTTTTTCCATTCCTCTGTGTAAATAGCCTAATATGGGTTCACAATCAACAACATCTTCACCATCGAGAGTAACGATCAGTCGAAGAACACCATGCATTGATGGGTGTTGAGGGCCCATATTGACTATCATTAGATCTTTTCTTGTAAACGGTAGACTCATATTCTTTTTTCTTCCTTAATTCATTATTCCATGAATTCCTCAAAACGAGGCTCATCAAAATGCAAAATCTAAGACTACTATAAGACTACTAATAAAATAAGCAAAAAATTCGAACGATTAAATTACTTCTCCCGAATATCCAACTGACTTATTAATTTCTTATAACGTACTCTATTTTTCTTTGCCAAATAAGCCAGCAAACGTTGACGTTTTCCCAAAAGTCTTCGTAGACCTCTTTCCGATGAAAAATCTTTTTTGTGTAATTCCAAATGTGAAGCAAGTCTCCGTATCTTATTGGTGAAACTGAATACTTGAAATTCAACAGAACCCCTGTTTTCTTGTTTTTCTTCTTTAACCATAAATCAAAAAATTTTTCTACCTCCTTTCTTTTTCATGTATTTTTCTGATCAGGAAAAATAAAAAATTATGTCAGTTATTTTGAAGTTATTCGAATCTCGTACACACAAAAATTTGCAATTATTCATCTACTGCTGGAATCTATAATTTGGATTTATTTTATCGATGCAAATTGGATTTGGATAGAAGGGTACATTCTTTTATTTTAGATAGAAGAAATGTTTCTTCTATCTAAAATAAAAGAATTTTGCTGATTTATTTATTGCTATATCCAATTTATAGAATTGATACACCATTTAATTGATATCATTTAGCAAAATGAAACACAGCATATGCATCCATCTTTCGGCTCGAGAATTTCACGGGAGAGAGATATAGTATAAGAAATAGGCTATTAAGTAACTCTAAATGAATTGTGGATACATCTGTATCCTTAACATACTGAAACGACTGCCATTATTCGTATCAAAGCAATAGCGATTCATAAAAGCTAAATCTTGTAATCAATGGTGGGCCAATAATGAATTTTTTTGCATATGTATTAAGACGCTTGGTCTGATTTCGAAATTGTCCAGAGTTTTTTATGTTGTTTTCATTGCAAAATGATGGATCTCCTTCCGTAACTTTCCAATTACGAGTACGAGAATTGAAAGACATGAAAATTCTCAATTCTCTACAGCGTCTAGGAGATAGATAGAATATTTTCAGGAACAAGAAAATCAGAAGAATCTTTTTCTCTATTCACTACCATTCCGCGTCTTCGACTTCTATTAGTTTCTTTTCTTCTTTAATGCAATAGCTATAGTTTGATATAGAATCCATTTCTCAAAGTAATGGAAACCATTCTCTTATAGGAAATGGTTCGAAAATCGCTATTCCACCTTTTAGGTTTAGGTATCGTGAAAAGTGATACCTGTGAAGATCGT